ATTGATTCCTTCAGACGTATCAATGGGACAAATACGCCCATAGTGACTAGGATGGATATCTCGTATCCGAAAATTAGCAGTTCGCCCTGTTAATCCGCCAGGGCCCAAATAACTCAATTTTCTCCCATGAACGATTTGTGTCAATGGATTAGTTCGATCCAAAACTTGAGATAATGGGTGTAATCCGAAAAAGGATTCATAAGTAGTTGTTAACGGAGTTGAAGTTACCAAATTCTGAGGAGTAGGTATCAATTTATGCCTAATTGCTCCGGATATAGTTCCCTTAACTACATTTTCTAAACGAGCCAGAGCCAACCCGAGCTGGTCTTGTAAAAGATCCGCTACAGAGCGAATCCGTTTATTTTTCAAATGATTCATATCATCAAGTGTACCCATTCCAAATTTCATCCCAATCAAATGATCGGCAGCTGCTAATATATCTCGTGGTAACAAAAATATATTGTTCTGAGGTATATTAAGATTCAGTCTCCAATTAATATTTCGGCGACCAATCCTTCCTAATTCACACCTTTGGTGAAAGAATTTTTTTTGTAATTCCTTACATAAGGATTCAGAAAATATTGGATCCCCACCTACACAAGAAAATTGTTGATAAAACTCCAAAATAGCATTTTCTTTTGACCCAATTTTTTTTTTCTCCTTATCGGTCAAGAAAGATAAGAAAATTTCAGGGTAGCAAACATTCTCTAGAATTTCTCTTAGATTCGAACCCATAGCTGATGATAGAACTAGAATAGATATTTTCTGTTTCCTACTCACACGAGCCCATATTCTTGCTTTTTTATCAATCTCTAATTCTAACCTGCCTCCCCAATCTGATATTATGGTGCCGGTATAGACCGAAATCCCGTTATGATCCAATTCTGACTGGTAATAGATACCAGGACTTTGCAATATTTGATTGATCACAATTCTGTATATTCCGTTTACTATAGAAGTTCCAAGGGAATTCATTAAAGGAATGTTTCCAATAAAAATTCTTTGTTCTTGCATATTCCTACTGGTTTTCCAAATTAATCCCGCGGATACATATAATTCAGAAGAATATGTAAGTGATTCATAGACAGCATCTCGTTCTTTTATCAGAGGTTCTACCAATTGATATGTTTCCATAAATAATTGAAATTCAATTTCATGATCTATATCTTCAATTTTTGGAAACTTAGAAAGTTCTTCTATTAAACCCTGATCAATAAACCGATAAAACCCTTCAAATTGTATCTGATTAAATCCGGGTATTGTAGATGTTCCCTCTTTTCCATCCCCGAGCATCTTTTTTGAATTTCCCATTTATCCGTTTATTGAAAAAATCCCATCCCATCTCTCATTCTTCACCGAATCATATCCATAGAATTCGATCTAGCAATAATGGAATTTCTATTCTGTTTACTGAATCACATGAAATTTTATTCAACTCCACGATATATGGAATGTATGAAATACGTATGAACGGAGACTAGATTCAATTGGCATTTTTTATAAGAAAGAGATCCAAATGGAACAGAATTGAGAAATACCACTGGAACTTAATGGAGTTTTGTAAAGACTAGAAAAAAAGTAATTTCATTTTCACCTATGATATTACATATTCCAATTCGATTGCATACCATAAAAAAAAATGTATCCACGATTGGATCTGTTCGAGCAGATAAACATATAATAAATAGAAAACTTTTTTTTAACCACTTTACTTTTCCATGTATTTGTATTTCATTGTTCAAAAAAATATTTGCAGAAAAGAGATGGATTTTTACCTATTTTGAATAGAATAGTTAGAATATCATTGAATTGAAGTAGGTAAGAAAACTTGTGTTTTTTTATTTATTAATTTTTTTTTATTAAAATAAAAAAGAATGCACAGATATATATGTCTCTTTTTCTTCTTTTATTGTGGTACAGTTCTATTTGGGACAGCACATGCTGTGCTCTATCAAAAATGAAATTTTCTCTTCAACGTATTCAATCAAAAATTGAAATAGAAAAATTTAGTGAGAATTACTCCTCAAAAGCATCCCTAGAGAGATAAAATACCCCAGTATAGAGCTATAGCTCTATAACACAACGTAACGTATGTTCTGATTCTGGGGTTTACATATACTCATCATTACTGTTATAATTGAAATTGAAGAAGATTTCTTTTTAATTGAAAAAAACTCAATATAGATTAGTTATAAATCCATTTCTAATGATTTTCTTAATATTATTAGAAAGAAAAAAATGTAGATTTGAATTTTAATTCAAAAATGGTCATGAATTTACAGTCAATAGTTAATGGTTCTGGTTTGTACTGGATTCTATATTTTGTGACTCAAAATCTATATATATATTTTTTTTCGGAGTTGAAAAAAAAAAAGAGAAAATTGGAATCTAGTTTCTATCGTTTTGGCGGCATGGCCGAGTGGTAAGGCGGGGGACTGCAAATCCTTTTTCCCCAGTTCAAATCCGGGTGCCGCCTCAACAACAGACCCTATTATAACAAACGTAGGAAAAGACTCTTGATACTTTCGTTTCGTGATTATAAGCCCCGGGCTCTAGAGGTTCTATTCTCTAACCTAAAGTTTTGCCTATCAGATTCAAGGAAAACTTAAAGTAGTGGAGGGAAATCCCTAAATCTTACTTGCCACTACTAATTTAGTTCCACTTACTGACGTCTTCCATTAGATTGGATAGGAATTAAATTAATAGTTTTGGAAAGGACCTAAGATACTTTGGATACAGACTCATGAAAGTCTCGTAATGCTCAGACATTCAATCAATATTAAATTAGATGAAGAATTGCCTTTCATTTTACTTCCAAAAATAAAAAACGATAAAAGAAAGAAAAAGTCTTATTCTTTCTACATGTGAGTGAGATTCCTTGGATACTTCAAAAAGTGTCCATTTGCTTGTGGTTACATCTTGTCGATTCTACTAGAAATTCTATAATAAGAATATAATAAGAATAACTCATTATAAGATAAGTGGATTTTTTGGAGTAGTTCATCAGGAGTAGTTCATCAATGGTGACCAAATACCTCTCCCTTTTTTTGACTCTGCACCAGTGATTTCACTATTATTAGTGAAATAATGGAATAGTTTCTTCATATTCATAGAAATAGGGGACAGAATTCACATGGATATAGTAAGTCTCGCGTGGGCTGCTTTAATGGTAGTTTTTACATTTTCCCTCTCTCTCGTAGTGTGGGGAAGAAGTGGACTCTAGAAGTACTCCTAATTGCGGTAATAATAAAACTCTACCAACCTGTATCAATTGTTTTAGTTTTCTAGACCGTTCGGCAATTTTTTTAAGATTTTTTTTTTTAGAAATTGGATTTATGTTTTGTTTTATTGACTCATTTTCTATTTTTATATCAGGGTTTACACGGTTAACCATTCACGGGGTAACCCCCTTTAGAAATCTAAAGAAGTTTTCATAGAATGGGGATTATCTGTATTAAATGGATCAAACAAACAAATGAAATATTAAAAGTATGTACATACATTTAATATTCTATTTAATTTATATTGACGTTTATAAAGAAAAAGAGAGATATAGATGGATTCCTTTATATTAAGATATTTCACTTGTATCTTTATACATTACAATAACCATAATGGCTAGTATGGTAGAAAGAGATCTCTTTCTACCATACTAGCGGGCCCCTTAGGATACTACTACTGAGTCTAATGCATTCCTTTCATTTAAGACGAGAAATTGAAATACTTTTTTTTTTTTTTTTCGTTGATAGTCAAATTGTATTCAAATTAATCATTTTGACTAACCGTTTTTACGTAAATTATAAGCAAAAAAGCAGTAGGAACGAGAATGAAGAGTGCAGTAGCAATAAATGCAAGAATATTTACTTCCATAATTTAATCGTTTATTATTTATTTTTTTTCTTTGGAATATCTCGGGATTTAATCCCATAGAGATGAGAAATCTTTCGCTTGTAAACTCACTCAGATGAATTTAGATTTCGATGATATCGAATGAAATAAATATCATGAATAACAATATCGGAGCTATAAAATCGATTCATCGTCAAGAATTTAATAGTATAACATAGGAAGATCTTTTATCCACACCGAACACATAATGAGATTCCTGATCCAATCAAAAAATATTGATTTCTAATTCTTTTTTCCCGCTTTCTTTTCTAATTTATTTTCTACAACCTAGTACTTTACTTTCCTTGTACAATTTTCTGATGAAGGATCATAAAAAAACACTTCGATTGTTTACAAAAATAGTTTCTAAAGAACCTTATTAAATAAACAATAGAAATCGAATAGAGAAAACAAGTACGAAGTTCAATTTGAAATTTTCTTACGAGTTTTTTATTCGACATCGACTCTAATCTTTAAAAAGAGCATATTCATTAGGGAAGACTCATTTTATCTTTATTTTTAAAATATCCTCTTTCCTTGGTTGGATTCGAACTATTTTCAATTCCTTAACTTCATAGAAAGAAAAGTATATATAGGTACTCTTGGCAAATGTATTATACGCTATCCTATTCCATTTTCCTACACGAATTAAGTTGACAAAAAGCGGAAACCCCATACAGTATCTCTTTCTTGAAGTGTTGAATGCTCTCAATAATTATAATTAATTTACATATGTCTCTCTACCATCAATTGGTGCTAGTTAAAATAATGGAAATACCCCTTTCTTTTGCTTGATGAAAAAAGAAAAATAAAACAAAAAGATAAATGAAACCATTTTGCTCCCCTTGCCCCAGAAATAAAAGGGGGAGTTAATATCTTTTTTTTATTGAATCCGCCGGGACTGACGGGGCTCGAACCCGCAGCTTCCGCCTTGACAGGGCGGTGCTCTGACCAATTGAACTACAATCCCATGGAAATAAAGTGGGTAGCTTACATATTCCTTCTTATGATTTCATTTTAATTTGAGATTCAAATTATTGTTTTGTAACAAAGAAAGTCACAAGTGATATATTGATATCTATATGGATATCACTTTAGTGATAGCAAGACGGATTACTGGTAATCCTTGCATTATTATCAAATCGATTGATAATCTATAAAAAAAAAAAATAGATTATTTTCTCGACTCTGTCAAGTTTATATTTAAAGGATCCATATCGGGATCCTTAGCAAGATAAAGATCGGAATTTTTTATGGAAACAACAAAGTAACTAGACACCAGAAATAAAGAAAAAAGTAAAGTCAAATATACCCTGAAATTTGACTTTTTTTCTTACCCTTCTCTGTCATTTATGCAAAACAAAAAGGGTTATGTAGACAGCGAATTATTGGGCCGAGCTGGATTTGAACCAGCGTAGACATATTGCCAACGAATTTACAGTCCGTCCCCATTAACCGCTCGGGCATCGACCCAGGAAGAATCTATTCTAACTTTATGGATAATCCATGATCAACTTCCTTTCGTAGTACCCTACCCCCAGGGGAAGTCGAATCCCCGCTGCCTCCTTGAAAGAGAGATGTCCTGAACCACTAGACGATGGGGGCATACTTGCTCAACCGCCATCATACTATGATCATAGTATGATCAGTTTTTTAAAATTGTCAATATAATAAAATGGTATGACTAGCTTATAAGGTTTTTTCCTTTTTCTATAGAATTCTATATCATTTTTTTATTTTACATTTGTATTCATAATTCTAATCACAATTCTATAAAAAAATCGATATATTTTCTTTTTATATTTGAAGTGGAAATATTAAATAAAAAAAATCGAAAAATCGTCTAGTACAGAATCTTTTCAAGAAGTGATTGGTCTGACATAAAAAAAGAAAAAAAGAGGGTTAAGTTTCGTTTTTTTTTTACTTTCCTTCATAGATTGCCTCATCTCATTGTTAAGAAATAGTAGTATCCCTATCTAACACTAATCCAAGAAAGTCAGACAGAATCCATCTTCTAATTAGGGAAGAAAGGTGGATTTATAGAAGTTATCAAAATTTGCTTTTTTTTTAGAAAATGTTCAGAGGATAATCCGTATCTCTTCATCACATGTCAAGATCAAATTTCTTGGGTCTATGTCAAATTGCTGAGTACATGTATAAATCAAATGAATTTCGTTCTATTTTGATGTGGTAGGCAATTTCAAGTAAAATAAGTCATTGCATGGATATTTATCAAATCCAATATTAAAAAAGAAAAAAAACCGTTAAGTAAATTTGAAGTAAATTCAAATTATCGTTTCTAGTTCCGAAAGGAGCTACTAACTACTATGCGTCTATTGTATATATATTTAATATATATATATATATAGATAGATTTTATTTAGCTATCGACTCAGTCAGGAATTAAACCAAGACGGCCCTTTTAACTCAGTGGTAGAGTAACGCCATGGTAAGGCGTAAGTCATCGGTTCAAATCCGATAAGGGGCTTTTACGTTCTTTACTTTCTAATAGTCAAAATTTCATTCGAAAGTGTATAATTAAATTTCGCATTTTTTTGAATTTCATTCTAATTAATTTCATTCTAATAATAACTAATAATAAAGTTAGCGAGTAATTTAGAAAATCAAATTGAACATTTTTATATTATAATACTAATGAATAATGATAAGTCGTCTCTTGAATCGCCAAATAGATATTCTTTTTTTCCATTTTTCGATAGATTAGAAATCGATAAATCAAAAAGAAAAAGTAAGTAGACCTAACCCATCGAATCATGACTATATCCACTATTCTGATATTCAAATTCGATAGAGATCAAATTGAAACAGTAGATTTTTTTTTTTTTTTCATATTTTTTTATTAGGAAATCCGTCGATATCTCTTATTGAATCTTCTTGTTTCTATATATTTCATAGGAAATATATTGCGTTCCTGCCTAGAGAAAGAAAGTCTTATTCCAAATTAATACCTAAAGGGCATTTCAATATCTTTTTTTGATTCGAGAACATAACAAGATTCTAAATTCTATTTGTATAAGAATAAAATTGTATTAAAAATAAAAAAAAATCGAATCATGACTTCAGATATCAATCAAATATTTCCATATTGATGCATACGAGATGACAATGTAATGTGATCGAAGGTGTATGTGAGAAAGAAACTCTCATTTACAGTTTCCTATTATTTTATTTAAATATTGTATTGAATTAAATATAAATAAGAAATTTTCCCTTTTTTTACAGATACATAAGGGCATGTACATATAGATATCAAAGAAAATAGAAAAAAAATATTCAAAGTTCCCTTTTTGCTTCAACTCGTCAACTAAAAAAAAGGTATAAAAGGAAAATAACAATAGTTGATACTATAGTATTTAAGTATTTAATACACAAGTATTTAATACCCACAAAAAAGAAAAAAAGATTTCTTTATCTGAGTAATGAGTCATCCGACAATTCATGATTTAGAGTCAACTACTTATTAATAAACTAATAGCAAGGAAGAAACAAATTGAGTTGATGCGTTTACCTAAGTAAGGACCAATAAAATCAAATATTTTGATCTTCGAAACCAATTAAATGAAATTCTAAGGGTTCAATTTTATGGGACAG